ACTACACTACTAATGTAATGTAGTGTTTTAATTACTAGGTTTTGAATTAAATTGGATAGTCCGACGAAAAATCTAATTAGTGGTTGTGCAAAGGTCTTTAGATCCTTAACATTAATCTTACATTAATGACAAGAAAAAAACGAATAGGTCTTATTTTTCCTACATCTTATTCCTTCATCTTAGGAAGATTAGATTCCCATTGATACTTCCAAATGGGTCACTACCTATTTTGCTTGTGCTTAACCTTTTCCAATTCTACTAGAAAAATCATATCCTCTAAGAACTTGTTAGAAACGAGTTTATTGGATCCTGTCATCAACGGTCTTGGTTCAGAATCCCTTTTTGACTCTGCGCCAGTGATTCCACTATTATTAGTGAACAATAGTGGAATAATTCCTTCATAGATATAGGGGACAAAATTTACATGGATATAGTAAGTCTTGCTTGGGCTGCGTTAATGGTAGTCTTTACATTTTCCCTTTCACTGGTAGTATGGGGAAGAAGTGGACTCTAGAGGTACTACTAATTCAGTTAAGGAATCAAACCGTATTGATTCTTTTCTAGCTCGTTTTGCAAAGTCTTTTTTTTATTGTTTACTTCTCTCTCTTTAACTTAACTGGTCAAAGAGAAAAAAAGTTATGTTATTTGTATCGGAAATAAGATATAGATAGACATAGCGGTTGTTCAAAGAGAGACTGCGCATAATCCGATCTTACTTCGGACAAGTCGCATATTGCGCACTTACTTTATTTTTATAGAGCCTATGTCTATTATTATTTTTATAGAGCCTATGTCTATTATTATATAGTATATATATTTTTATATAGTATATTTTTATAGAGCCTATGTCTATTATTATTTTTATATACTATATTATTTTTATATAGTATATATAGTACAACTTATTACATTACAATAATAACTAGTATGGTAGCACGACTCATATATGAATCGTGCTACCATACTAGCTCTAGCTATCGGATCTCGTAGAATACTATACCTCCGATTCGAGTCCGCCAATTTCATTTAAGATATGCGAGATTACAATCCTTTTTTTCTGCAATCGTTGACTAAGAAAAGAAGTTAAGCTTGATTCAAATTAATCACCTTGACTTATTGTTTTTACGTATATTATAAGTAAAAAGGCAGTAGGAACTAGAATGAAAAGTGCAGTAGCAATAAATGCGAGAATATTTACTTCCATAATCTCATTGTTTTTTTTTATTTGGCAATAACTCGGGATTTAATCCCATAGAGATGATAAATCTTTCGCCCGTCGATTCAATGGGATAAATAAATTACACCTCGATGATGATATTGAATCGGATCAATCAATATCATGAATAACAATATCCGAACTATCAAATTAATTCACCGTCGAGAATTGAATAGTATAACATAGGAAGACCTTTTATGCATACCGCATGAAAAATAGGATTCCTGACCCAACCCCTTTCTTTTTCTTTTGTATTTATATTTTTCCTTCTTTTCGATTCTTGTTTTTCTATAACCTATCATTACGGCCTTTCTTATACAATTATTTACTTAAGTATCATTTTTTTTTTTACCGCCCTTACAGTTTCGTTGGTTACAAACAAAGCCAAACAAAGAATGGAAGCGATACAGAAAAGAAGGGGGGTTAAGTACTTTTTTTAATAATCTCATTTTTGTGGAAAACAAATAAGTATCATAAACATAAAAAAAAGATTATTCATCCCCCTCTAAGAGTTTGGGATCTTTATTTCATTACTAGACTCTTTATTTTGATTAATTTTGATTAATAATGTCACGCATATATCAAAAGATCAGTGGTCAATTTGAATGAGATAGATTCTTTCAAATTCAAACTAGTAATTGAAGTTACACAAACTCAGAACCAGAAAAGGAAAAATTTTGAATCTTATAAAAGTCAAAGTATTCTAATTATGTTATGTTAAAGTCATTTTTGATCGTACACGAAATGAATTCTATTTGTATATGGCTTACCGGTATATATTAAATATATGGTAATATATTTTATTACACGCATCGGGATCAATCGTAAAACTAAGACCCGGTACGTTATCGGTATCTCTTGGAATCAAAAATATGATGCTACCAACTACCACCAACCGTTATTGGCTGAGGTAATGGAAATTGTCGATTTTCGTATTTGTTTGATGAGAAATGTGAAAGCAAAAAATAAAAAAAAAAGAGGAATAGAATGCCTTGGGAACAAAATTCGCTATTTGTATTCCTTTCACATTCAAATGGAGAAATTAATTAATGTATTTTCTAATTCCGTCGGGACTGACGGGGCTCGAACCCGCAGCTTCCGCCTTGACAGGGCGGTGCTCTGACCCATTGAACTACAATCCCAGGTAAATAAAATGTAGAGTATACATATTCTTATGATTCCACGGAAACCGTTTCTATTTAGATTAGAATCGATGTCTTGTAACTGTAACAGAGGTACGAGTGATATATTGCTATCTCTCTGGTGGGTACTTTAGTGAGAGCAACATGGATTACTAGTAATCCGTTCGTTATTTCCAAATCAAGAGTTTTTTTCTTTACTCTTTTCCTTACCCTTTATACTATACTTAGAAATCCTGATAGAAAATGAAATTAGATTGTTAGGAAAATTTGAATTTGTAGGAACAAAGAGCAAATAAAGCGGTAGGGATATATGAAAAAATTTTCCTTTTTTTTTCTTGCTTCTTGCGTAGCCGGAATTTCTGAAGAACAAAATAGTCTCGATCATTTGATGGTGGATCCGCAAATTCTTGGGCCGAGCTGGATTTGAACCAGCGTAGACATATTGCCAACGAATTTACAGTCCGTCCCCATTAACCGCTCGGGCATCGACCCAGGACGAATCAATTCTAGGCTTATTGAGAATCCATGATCAACTTCCTTTCGTAGTCCCCTACCCCCAGGGGAAGTCGAATCCCCGCCCCCTCCTTGAAAGAGAGATGTCCTGAACCACTAGACGATGGGGGCATACTTGCCCTGCCCGACCGCCATACCCTCATACTATGCTCATGATATAGTATGAACAGTTTTTTGAAATTGTCAATATAATTTCAATTTCAAAAAACTGTTCATACTAGACCCGAAAGATCTTTTCGTCTTTCATACCATAAAATTTCCCAACATTTTTTGATTCGTGATTTTTTCTATTCAGAAAATCATTCATTCTAATCGTAATTGTATAACTCTATTGTATAACTCTAACAAGCATTCTATTCTAGAATCTAGAAAGAATTTTTTTTTTATAAAATAAAAAAAAAAGAGAATTATCTGTTTAAATTAGAGTTTAAATTAGATTAGATATTTATAGATCTATTATATCTATTATATATATCTATTTTTATTTATTTTCAAAATGGAAAATGTAATTGAATTTAACTAATTCAAATAATAAATAGAAAAAAGTAGAAGTAATACAAAGTATAGGATTCTTTCAGGAAGTGATTGGTCTGTCCCCAAAAGGGGTTATACTCCAGTTCTTCTCCTTTCATTCATTGATTATTTCTCCTTACTTAATTTAAGATGAGATAGAATAAACCAGAAAATTAACAAACAATAAATTGGGACGCAGGAGACCAAAAAATTTAAATTCTCTAAATTTTGTCTTTAATATTAATAATTTGTTTGATGCAGAGGATAGGTTGAATCTCTTCATTATATGACATATGATTGGATAAAATATCTTGAATCTATGTCGAATTCGTAGTTAATATCAACTCAACTGTATTTTGTTTGAAGAGGAGTCACTTAAGGTCGTCCTTGAAACAATTCGTTGCATTAATAGTGAGCAAATCAAATTTTGAGCCTATATTTTATTAGTTATTTTATTTTTAGGTAACTCCAATTTTTCGTTACTGAATGAGCCACTAGTTATTCTGAGTTTACTGCATGTATATATGGATATATAATCAGATAGATTATATCTGCATAGTCGTGTGGCCCATTTAGAAATCTAATCTAAGAGGCCCCTTTAACTCAGTGGTAGAGTAACGCCATGGTAAGGCGTAAGTCATCGGTTCAAATCCGATAAGGGGCTCTTTAACTTCACTTCATCGGTATTATTCATATTTGAACGGCAAAAAGAGGGATATTTTAGATATAATATTTGTCATTTTTTTAAATTATTTTTAATATTTAATAAAATAACAAAAAACAAAAAAAGGAACAAATTCTATAATTTTTATTATGATAAGTTATTATTATCATGCGTTATAATATACTTATTATAGTTATAAACTAAAAGAAATTTGGATTTCGAAAATCAAAAATAAAGTTGAACAACTTTTTTATTCTAATGATAAGTCCTCTCTTGAATTGGCAAATATTTCTATTTTCCATTATTCCAATTAATCAAATATATTCGTTAATATATAAATAACGAAAAGATAAAGTAAGTAGACCTAACCCATTGAATCATTACTATATCCGCTATTCTGATATTCAAATTCGATAGAGATGAAATAGGAACAGTGGGCTTTTTTTATTTCATATTTTTTTTGGACTATGCAAGAATCTGTCGATATTTCCAATTCCATTTTCTTGTTCCTAGTATATTTAAGAGGAGTAAAGTCAATTGATATTCCCTCCCCTTCCCGAGAAACAAAGTTATAACATAACTAAGAGCTTTTAATATCTTTCTTTGATTCCAGACCACAAGATCAATTTAAATATAAGATATTTATCAGATCATGGCTTCATGGACCAATTATTTCGATATTGATACATACAGTATCTTTTTTTCGACAATATGATGATGGAGAACGGATGCGCTAAAGATATTTTGATTTTTAGTCTCCTATTATTTTATTTAATTCAATATTGTATTGAATTTACAAAAAAGAGGAAATGTCATTCTGCTTTTTTCTGACAGATAAAAAAAAACGAAATAAATAGAAAAATATTAAAATTGCATTTCTTGCTTCGAACCGGGGTATACTATAGAAGTTTTATATTCATCTGAAGGAAAAGGAAATACAGAAAAAAATACA